ATGAAAAACCTCTTTACACTGCACGAGATCCATGTAGAACAACAACTCCAAAGAGCTTACCTTGAGCCAAAAGAAGAAGAGGACAAGTCTCAACCAAAGAAAGAAGAGGACAAGTCTCAACCAAAGGAAGAAGAGGACAAGTCTCAACAAAAAAAAATAAATGAGGACAAGTCTCAACCAAAGGAAGAAGAGGACAAGTCTCAACCAAAAAAAATAAATGAGGACAAGTCTCAACCAAAGGAAGAAGAGGACAAGTCTCAACAAAAAAAAATAAATGAGGACAAGTCTCAACCAAAGGAAGAAGAGGACAAGTCTCAACAAAAAAAAATAAATGAGGACAAGTCTCAACCAAAGGAAGAAGAGGACAAGTCTCAACAAAAAAAAATAAATGAGGACAAGTCTCAACCAAAGGAAGAAGAGGACAAGTCTCAACCAAAAAAAATAAATGCGGTATTGAACCCAAAACGTGTACGTTTTTGGGGAGCGGATCCGTATGAAGACCAAGATCAAGAATTCGACATATGCTTTGAATTACTTTTTGCGATCCCTATTTTCTATGATAACCGAGTCTATCGTCCAATACGATACATAAAAAATCGTCAGTTTGAGCTGGATGTAAGAAAGGAAGCCTCAGAATATTTTTTTGATACATGCCGAAGTGATGGAAAAAAAAGAATATCTTTTACATATCCTCCTAGTTTTTCTTTTTTTAAGGAAATGATGAAAAGGACGATATCTTCGTCCACAGTAGAAAGACTCTCCTTTGATGAACTAGACAAAGATTGGCTTTATAAGAACAAACAAAGAAAAAACAACTTAAATAAGGAGTTTAGAAAAAGAATTGAGGCTCTAGAGAGGGGAGTTCCTTTGCCAGATATACTCGAAAAAAGGACTAGAGTTTGTACTGATAAAACTACAAGAACTTGTCTACCAACAAGGTATGATCCTCTTTTGACTGGGCCCGCTCGTGTAAGAACCAAAAGATTGATTGTTAGAGACGTCCCAGATGAAACTTCTAAAACTGCAAAAAAACAAGACGTCCCAGATAAAACTTCTGAAACTGCAAAAAAACAAGACGTCCCAGATAAAACTTCTGAAACTCCTGAAACTGCAAAAAAACAAGACGTCCCAGATAAAACTCCTGAAACTGCAAAAAAACAAGACGTCCCAGATAAAACTTCTGAAACTCCTGAAACTGCAAAAAAACAAGACGTCCCAGATAAAACTTCTGAAACTGCAAAAAAACAAGACGTCCCAGATGACAGAGCCAAGGAGCAACTTCTTAAATCTTGTAAAAAACTAAGGCGAGTTCGTAGAAGAAAAGAGAAGGCAATGAAAGCTCCTCAAAGAAAACATAATGCAACGTCAAAAGCTCGTCAAAGACTCGAGGTTGCAGCTTTAAAAGCTAAACTTCAGCAAATCCTTGCTCTAAATCATATTCATGATACCCTTCTTCCAGGTTGCATTTACGAGTCCCCAAAATATGAACAGAGAATGTTAGCGATACTAAAAAGAAAAACACTAAAACTAAGAGCGGAAGGAAAATTATATTATAATCCTTTGGAAAAATTATTTTCTAATCCTTTGAAAAAAAGGGGGGAAGGGTTGATGGGAACCAGCGAAAAAAAAAAAAGGGCAGATAAAATAAAGAGCAGCTATTTGGTTGGACGAAGGGCGGGATACGGAGATCTCTCTAAAACAGTTCCTCGACGGTTAGACAAATTAATCACCGAGATGGAGTACGAACTGGGCGACGTTGTCTCCAAGCACCGGGGAGAGGAGTTTGATATTCAATCACCAGACTTAAAATTTCACGCTGTGCATACTCCTTACTTTTTATATATCGATCCTAGTGTGAAGTATACCGAATCTACTTATACTATCGCTGATGATGCGGATTTTCAAAGAACTGGTAGAGACTTTAATAGTAGTCTCTTTGAGAAAAGCATGACTAATATTGAATTTGATAAAGAAGACGGATTTATAGTCGACTTCTTGGGGGGGCGCAAACGGTGGTGGCATAACGGTGTAATCAAAGGTTCTATCCGAAACCAAAGGCGTAAAAACGGAGTTATTGTAAGATGGATTGACATGGATTCGCGGTCCCCTCTGTTTGTGGACTTCTTAACAAGTAGACTGTCTACTTATTTCGGGTTCGTGAAGCCCCTTGTTTTGAAAATGAAAAAGTTGGTGCATAGGTTTGGAAGTAAAAAGGGGGGCCCTTTCACTCTTAAGGAACCGAAGAAAGAACAGACAAAAACAAAAAGGAAGAGAAAAAGGAAGATAGACGAAAAAAGAGGGAAAGAAAGATTTGAGGAATCGAAAGAAAGTGAAAGCCGCAACAAAATCTTAAAGGCCATGAAGGACATGCTCGAACAAGACGCCGCCTACGAACTAGAGAAGTCACGGTTTTACGGAATAGAAGCATGGAATGAGCTTTATTATGGGCTAGGCGTAAGAGGAGTTGTATTAATTTATAACTCCCTTTTTAGAAAATATATTGCATTGCCTTTAGCGATAATCGCTAAAAATATTGGCCGTTTATTATTATTGCAGCAGCCCGAGTGGTCTGAGGATTTAGAAGACTGGCGGACCGAGCGTCATCTTATATGCTCCGATGAGGGTGGTGTTGTAGGCCCCGTAATCTCCATACCCCCGCGCCTTCCGGCGGAGTGGTGGAACGACGGTCTTCAGATCAAAGTTTTATGGCCTTTAGAGTTGAAACCTTGGCACACAGCGGCTGATAGAGAAAGGTTAAGCGACGATATTGCTTATTTAAGGCCTTTTTGGGGACTAGCTAACCAGCCTTGGGGTGTGAGTCGACCCGACCCCTCCCTTTCCATTTTTTTTAAGCCCATTTTTGAAGAACTAGGCAAACTAATTCAAAGATTACATAAAAAACAATTGAAAGAGGACGACTTTCGACTTCTAAGAAGAGTTGTCAACGAAAGAATAAAACCAAATTCTGGTCAAGTTCTACAAGACTCAATCAAACGGGTTCTAGTTCTAAAAAGAAAAATAGAAGAACTTTTTCAAAACATCAAAAAAAATACAAGAGTGAAATTGATATTGAAACGGATAGGAGTATCTGAATCGAGTGAAACTAAAAAAGAAAAGGATTCTATAATCAGCAATGAGATAATTCCTGAATCATTTAGTCAAATTCGATCTACATCTTCAGAAGAAAAAAGAAAAATTTTGATTAATAGAACAAGCACAATCAAAAATAAAATAGAAAGAATTACAAAAGAAAAAACAAAAGTAACTACAGGACTAAATAATAGTCCTAACAACAAAAATCAAAATAATAATGTAGAATCAGCAAAAAAGATTTGGAAAATTGTAAAAAGAAGAACTGGTCGATTAATAAGTCAATTTAATTATTTTAAAAAAATTTTCATAGAAAAAATATACAAAATATACCTAGAAATCTTTCTATCTATCATTAATATTTCTAGAATCTATTTAACAAAAAAAAATTTTGATAAAGCCATTTACAATACTGAAACAAATCCAAAAAGAATTACCTTTAGTTCGACTAGAAAAAATATAAATAAGAGGAAGTCAGATATTTTTCTTAAATTTTCTTCCTTGCCAGATTTATCTTCCCTGTCACAAGCATATGTCTTTTACAAATTATCCCAAACCCAAGTTAGTGATAAGTTAAGATCTGTTCTTCAATATCGCGGAACGTCGTTTTTTCTTAAAACTGCAATCAAGGATTCTTTTGAAAGACAAGGAATATTTCATTCCGAATTAAAGCATAAGAAAGTTCGAAATTTTGGAACGAATCCATGGAAAAACTGGTTAAGAGGTCATTTTCAATACAATTTATCTAAGATTAACTGGTCTCTATTAATCGCAAATGGAGTCAACCAAGGCCATAAGCCTCAAAATAACGATTTCAATAAAGGAGATTCATATGAAAAAGATCAATTACTTCATTACAAAAAACAAAATGATTCTGAAGTATATTCATTAACAAATCAAAAAACTAAGTTTCAAAAAAACTATAGATATGATCTTTTAGCATATAAATATCTTTATTCTGAAACTAAGAAGGACTCCTATAAAGACAAATTATTTGATATACCACAGGATATTTTTATCAAGAATTATGTAGACAATAAGTCTCTAGACAATAAGTCTCTAGACAATAAGTCTCTAGACAAGAAGTCTCTAGACAAGAAGTCTCTAGACAATAAGTCTCTAGACAATAAGTCTCTAGACAAGAAGTCTCTAGACAAGAAGTCTCTAGACAATAAGTCTCTAGACAAGAAGTCTCTAGACAAGAAGTCTCTAGACAATAAGTCTCTAGACAATAAGTCTCTAGACAATAAGTCTCTAGACAATAAGTCTCTAGACAATAAGTCTCTAGACAATCAGAATTCTCAAATAATTGAGAATAAAGTAATTGAGAATAGAGGTCTTATTTATGATATTCTTCCAAAAAGCGAAGAGTCTCTAAAAATCGAAGAGTCTCCAAAAATCGAAGAGTTTCCAAAAATCGAAGAGTCTCCAAAAATAAATCCGCTCAATCACAAAAAAGACAAAAAAGGCTTTTTTAATTGGCTGGGAATGAAGATGGGAATGAAGATGGGAATGAATGAAGAATCGATGGGAATGAATGAAGAATCGATGGGAATGAATGAAGAATCGATGGGAATGAATGAAGAATCGATGGGAATGAATGAAGAAATAGTAAATGAACCCAGAAATGAACCCAGAGCGGAGTCGAATCGGGAGGATTGGTTCTTCCCAGAATTTCTGTTACTTCAGAAGACATATCAAATGAACCCGTGGGTTAGACCAATCAACTTACTTCTTTCAAATTTTAAAGGTTTTATTATAGACGAAGACGAGCTTAGTACAGAAGAAAATCTTAGTACAGAAGAAAATCTGAGTACAGAAGAAAATCTGAGTACAGAAGAAAATCTGAGTACAGAAGAAAATCTGAGTCAAGGAAAAGAAAATCTGAGTCAAGGAAAAGAAAATCTGAG